GGGTCAATTCCCTCCCTGAGAACCGTACTTGAGAGTTTCCTACCTCATACGGCTCGATAACCAACTCTTTTGTTTTGGTGTACCAGTTTTTAACTTTAACCTACTTTAACTTTATATCTAATTGAATGTCTAATTGAATGAGATTTCTTATAGATATTCATTCGATTTTTCTTGGATTAAACAAAAGAGAGTAATTACATGAGTTTCAAACTTTCATTTTGATTTAATTAATATATTTTTAATTAATATATTAATTAATATAATAAGTTTTATCTTTTCTCCTACCTTCAGAAAAAAAGGCATGTCCACTGTTATGTTTAGATATTAATATTTTCTGAAAGGTAACTATCCCGCTTTCATATAAAAATTTATATAGAATTTGTGAAAAAGACTTTTTTTCATACTTCATAAAAAAGAAAAAGACTTACTGTCTTTAGGATCTGATGCTACACCGCTGCTCAATACCTTAGGGGATCCACTCTATTACATAAGTAGATTCCTAAGATTTATCTCATATTATGATATAAATAAACAGCTTTTGTTGGATCGGTCCAAAACCTTTCCAATTGATCTTTACGGTGCTTCCTCTATCAATTAAATCTTTTTTTATCCATAGAAAGAAAGTATTTAGGCATATCTAGTCTTCACTTCATATTTCGATCCATGAAGTTTATTTATTTGCTACAGCTGATAAAAAATCGTTTTGGACGATGCTTATGTAGAAAGCCCTTTTTTTTTGTTTCTAGTATTTCATTGACTAGCTGTTCGTTCTTTTTTTCTATAGTGGAGATAGTCGCACGTAATGACAGATCACAGCCATATTATTAAAAGCTTGTGGTAAAAAGGGGTTTCGTTCTAATGCCCGAAAATAATATTCTAAAGCTTTGGTATGTTCCCCATTACTTGTGTGGATAAGGCCTATATTATAGAGTATATAACTTCGATCATAGGGGTCAATTTCTAGTCGCATAGCTTCATAATAATTCTGTAATGCTTCCGCATAATTTCCTTCAGATTGAGCCGACATCCGTTACGGTCGTCATTCGCTTTAACGAATTCTCCGTTTCAGAACCGTATGTGAGATTTTCATCTCATACGGCTCCTCCTTTAGGTGCATAATGAAAATAATAAATATATGAAAAATTTGATGTCATTATGAACTAAGCGGGGCTAATGTTTTTACAAGAAATCCCTAGCCAACCTTCTTGTAAAAGATCTTTTCTTACTACCAAGTGGGTTCGTTCATACTAGATAAAAATAAAAAAGGAAACTATAAAAATTTCTTTGTTCTCAACGCCCCTAAATTTCCAGGAATTAGTCACTTCAAAAGTCTTCAATGGTTATACGGGTATCCAAAGTACGGACGAGATGGATGTTTATTGTTCCAACCATTTTAATTAGTCCCAATCCAAAAGAAGAAAGAAAAGGAATCATTTTGAAGAAAGTTTTCGTGTTGTTGATTTCTCGGCGTAGTGCTTCTTCCCCTGTGCCTCCTATTCGTATATTGTATTAGTCTAGTAGGATTGATCTGTAATACGGGAACCATAGGTAAAAACCTTTTGCTCAATACTAGAATTCACAATTGAAGCATCTAAGGCTGCATTAATCGTGGATACATGACAGAAGGGATTGCTTTTTTATATTATAAACTTCACCTTCAAAAGCGTAGATTTTTTTCAATACTCGTTTTTTTCTATTCCAAATCGGTGAAAAATAAAACAAATAATGATAATCAAATCGCACCATCTCTGTAATAAGTAAATGCCTCTTTTTCTCCGGAAGTTGTCGGAATGACTCGTAATAAGATATCGGCTACAATTGTAAAGGTTTTATCAATAAAATTTCCATTTATACGCGATCTTGGCATAGGTAGTAATCCATTCTATAACTCTTTTTATTTCCTTTACCTTTTCTTTTGTGAGAAAATTTTCTCACAAAGCAAAGGAATTTTATAGTACGAACTAACATAAAAGCGGACTCGTTTTTTTATAAAAAAAGATTCTATTTCCAAATTTTCCGGTCAAAAAAGGTATCTATTAACTATAATCTAAAAAACGATGAATAACTCGCTATTCACCCAGGTACTCAGTCATAATCCTGATGTCGGAGAGATGGCCGAGTGGTTGAAGGCGTAACATTGGAACTGTTATGTAGACTTTTGTTTACCGAGGGTTCGAATCCCTCTCTTTCCTTACTTTCAATTAAATCACCAATCTTACGTTATTGACCACAATGTATCAAATCAAATAAAAAAGAATAGATATAAAATCTACATTTCTTTGATATGGAAAATGCTGGGAAGAGCAAACAAGGGATCCAAACCTCCCTACCAATCTATGATACATGAATAGGAAAAAGATTCCCCGACAAAATCCCCTACCTTGTGCCTTTTTATTTTTAATCAAAAAAGAGGGCAAAGGGGAGTTGTCCGAACTCTTGTTTTTCGTTTTTTTTTTACTTAACTTAGGTTTTTTAAGTCTGTCGAGAGTAATATTCTACGACAAGCAATTCATTTATTTTCAAACCGACGCATTTCCTATCTATTATTTGATTGACTAACCCTTCATATTGGAATGTGTGAAGAGTCAGATGGTTTGGCAATTCCTCGGGGGCAGATGACTCAAGAAGATTTTGAACCAAAGTTCTAGAGGGTTGTTCATCCTTCACTGTAATAATATCTCGGGGTTTGCAGCGATAACTTGGTATATCAACTATACAACCATTAACTAAAATATGCCCATGGTTAACTAATTGGCGCGCTTGAGGAATAGTCAAAGCCATACCCAACCGAAAAAGGATGTTATCCAAACGCATTTCAAGTAATTGTAATAAAACTTGACCCGTTGACCCCTTGGCTTTTCCGGCGATACGAACATATTTAAGTAATTGGCGTTCTGTAAGACCATAATGAAAACGCAATTTTTGTTTTTCTTCTAAACGAATACGATATTGAGATTTTTTTCCGGAGCGTGATTGGTTTCGAAGATCGCTTCCTGCCTTAGGCCTTTTACTAGTTAGTCCCGGTAAAGCCCCCAGACGGCGTATTTTTTTAAAACGAGGCCCTCGGTAACGTGACATAAAGACTCCTTTTTTTATTGAAATTGTACAAAACTAAACAAAGTTAAAACTGAACTAAATGATAATGATAAATGACGTAAAATCCACTCCAACAAACTATTGGAATACAAAGAGTCAGAAGATATATTCTCTCAATATACAGATTTTTTTTATTGTATATACAATATATATAAATCAATAAATCACAAAAATTTTCCTTTATTTTCTTTATTTATTTTGCAAAGATCTCACCCTTTTACTCCTATATGGAAGTTTATATGACATAATATAAATAGCGTGGTAACTCTTGGAAAAAGGTGAAAGAAGTCTTTTCAATCTTCTTTTATTTTGAAAGTACATTAAAAATAATGTAAAAAAAAACGAAAAACTATGGAAAAGCCGGCTATCGGAATCGAACCGATGACCATCGCATTACAAATGCGATGCTCTAACCTCTGAGCTAAGCGGGCTCAAATAAAATAGTGCATACAAATTCACTAAACTACTAGATCGTATCAATTAACTATTCTATTCATATTTTTCCTTATTTATTTAGAATTCATCATATTCTATATATTCTAGAACAGAATCTAGCTCAAATAAATAGTGACTATCATTAAATAAATAAAACATAACCTTAATTAATTAATAGAATAGAGCAATATATCGACTTTTTAATTTTGATTTCATGAGTTTCTAAATAAGAAAATTTGAATTAGATCGGAAAGCTTTTTTTTTAGAATTATTCGAATTTCAAATCTACGAAGTAGACTTCTAATCTTTTTCCATTGCACATTGTAGAATTCTAAGTTTCAATAATGATCATAAATTTCTTTTCATGGAAGTAAAAAAAACGAATCGACCGTTCGACTATTTCTTAAAATTTAAGATAAAGATGAGAAAAGGAAGAACATATATATGTTCTGTAATATATAACCATATTGAATTGCAAATACAAAAATGATAGAATCTTTGTTGATTAGACTAAATCAATATGGATGGGGCTAAAAAAAATGAAAGAAGATACCAAAGAAATAAAATAAGTATCTATATGTAATAAATTCCAAGGTTTCGGCATAAGAAAAAGCGGAAAGACATCATAATGAGATCCTAATCTCAAAGCAAAAAAGGGGATATGGCGGAATTGGTAGACGCTACGGACTTAATTGGATTGAGCCTTGGTATGGAAACCTACTAAGTGATAACTTTCAAATTCAGAGAAACCCTGGAATTAACAATGGGCAATCCTGAGCCAAATCCTGGGTTACGCGAACAAACCAGAGTTTATAAAGCGAGAAAAAAGGGATAGGTGCAGAGACTCAATGGAAGCTGTTCTAACAAATGGAGTTCACTACCTTGTGTTGATCAAATGATTAACTTCATAGTCTGATAGATCCTTGGTGGAATAATCGGACGAGAATAAAGATAGAGTCCCATTCTACATGTCAATACTGACAACAATGAAATTTATAGTAAGATGAAAATCCGTTGACTTTTAAAATCGTGAGGGTTCAAGTCCCTCTATCCCCAACCCTACTCCCCCAAAAAGTCCGTTTGACACCTTACCCTTTTTTTAGTTATTCAAAAATTCATTATCTTTTTTCATTCATCTGACGCTTTTACAAACTAAAATTTATTTTCTTATTATATACAAGTCTTGTGGGATATATCATACACGTACAAATGAGAAAGAAATGTCGATTTGAATTATTTAGAATCTATATCATTTTTCATGTTAAAACTTACAAAGTCTTCTTTTCAAAGATCCAAGAAATTCCCGGTCCAAAACTTTTTTCATTTCCTACTTTTGCGTTTCTTTTAATTGACATAGACCTAAGTCATCTAGTAAAATGAGGATGATACTTCGGTAATGGCCGGGATAGCTCAGTTGGTAGAGCAGAGGACTGAAAATCCTCGTGTCACCAGTTCAAATCTGGTTCTTG